TTTTTTCTTTTTCGGAAGGAAAGGGAAAAAAAACACCTAAACTCTAAACTAGAGTAAAAAGGCTAATCAGTTATTTCTTCCACGGACCCGAGGATACCAATATTAGCACTGATGGTGCGAAAATGTAATTCGCTATTCAAACAACTATTCAGAGTTCGTAGAGCTCTTTGTAAAGCTTGTTGGAAAACTTGCTGTCGTACCTGATTAACCGCTCTTTGTTGTTCAAAAAAAAGAGTTTCATTTTTGTAATTTTCTAATCGTTCCAAACTATCGCAAGTAGCATTAATCAAATTTATTTTCTCTCTTTCTATCTCAGAGTATCCATTCAGTCGATACTCATCTGCTTCCATTTCCACTTTACGTAATCGAGCCCGCGCTCTTTCGAGCTGTTCAATGGCCCCTCTACGTAATTCTTCTGAATTTCTAATAGTACTCAAGATCCTCTGTTTTCGCTTATCTAATAAATCATTTAATGAAAGTAGATTGTCTTTGCATTCATTTCACAACTCTCATATCTCTTCCCGAACCAAACATGAATCTTTCGATTCATTTGGCTCTCACGCTCAATTGTTTCTTTTCTTTGATGGACATTCCCATATCTTTAAATGGAATGAGCCTATCCTCTCTTTTCTGTTCGTATTCAAAGATATCGAAACTGATCTAACATCAGAATATTAGTATAGGAGGACTCTTCAAACCAGACAAAAAAAATTGTCAGCAAAGTTGTTTCTTTATTTGTTCTTTCTTTATTTACAAACTTTCTTTATTATTTTATATATTTTTATTTTCTTATAACTTATAAATAAATTTATTATTTTTATTTTTTATTATATTTATTATAATTATATATATTATATATTATAATTAATAATTATATTATATATTATTATTATTATAAAATGATAAATAAAAATATTATTATAAATATTATAATTATAAATAAAAAAATTAATATTTTAATATTTAATAATATTTTAATATTTAATAATAATAATTAAATAAATAATTAATATTATTATAATTATTTAATATTTAATTATTAATTCTAATATAATTAGAATTAATAAATTCTAATTAATATTTACTATAAATATATACTATATAAAAAATAAAAAATATATACTATAAGAATTAATATTTACTATAAATATATACTATATAAAATATAAATTATATATATATTATAATTATAATAATAATATTAATATAATAGATATATAGATTAAATTAATAATTAATAAATAATAAATATATTAATATTATAATTAATAATTAATATTATATATTATTATTATATTTATATATAATATAATATAAAATATAATATTTATTTATATATAAATAATATATAATATAAATTATAAATATAATATAATAGAAATATATAGAATAGTAATAGAAATAGAAAAATATATTTTTCTATTTCTATTTTATTATTTAAAATTCTGAACTTCATTCTCATTATTATTTTCTTATTATAATGAGTAATATTATTATTTATTTATTTATTAATTTCTTATTATAATGAGTAATGAGATTTCTTTTTTTCATCCAAAAATTTCTCTTTTTTATATTTTTATACAATACATAGGTCGTCGATTCGGCAGTGGATAAAAAAAAGGGGGGGGAGATACCCATCTTTCCTGTACCTGTAAATGGTTCAAATAAATTTATCCATTATGAGTATTCTACATCGGATAAATTCCCAATTATTCATTTTTTCATTTTAAAAACATTTCGGTACTAACGTAGCGGTAGAAAGAGTACCATGGTATGCTGTGCCTGGACTTCAAACAATTTATCTTTAACCATGTAAAAGACCTCAACATTATTGGTTGATAGAGAATCAAAGTTCATTTACCAATTAGTCACGAAATGCTATGGTTCTTAGATATGATTTCTGAATGAAATCCAATTACGAAGTAATTCGTCGAGATTGTGCACCCTTTTTCCTATTAAAGAAAGTGCAGCCGGTGAAATCCAACCTATTCTTGAAATACACAACTCGCACACACTCCCTTTCCAAAAAAAATCAATACACCCAGCACTACGCTTAGATTTATTGGATTTGTTGCTAAAATATCGGTATTAAACTCGAAACTCCCAGCGGATGGCCAGTGCCCCACGTAAACAAAAGAATCGGTTATATTTTTCATATGTTCCCCTCTTATAGATAGGACTAACAAAGAACAGAGTTCTTCTTTGTATCACTCCGCTCACCTCCCCCTTTTTTATAGATTCCATGAACGAAAGGGAAGAAAGCGAGTGGATCCTCTAATTCCTTATCCTCAAATCAGTCCTTCCAAAAGTATTGTTTTGACAAACAAAAAATAAATAAATAAATAGTTATAGGAGTAAAGTGTTGATATAATTCGAAGGAGCAAAGGGCAAATACGAGTTAATAAAATAATAAATAGGTCCCCTTTTTTTACATTTCGATTCTACGATGAAATTAAACAAAAGGATTTGCAAATAAAAGAGCTAATGCCACGACCAGTCCATAAATTGTTAAAGCTTCCATAAAAGCCAGACTAAGCAATAAAGTACCTCGTATTTTACCCTCTGCTTCTGGTTGTCTCGCAATACCTTCTACAGCTTGGCCCGCAGCAGTACCTTGACCAACCCCAGGTCCAATAGAAGCAAGCCCTACAGCCAATCCAGCAGCAATAACGGAAGCAGCAGAAATAAGTGGATTCATGGTAATTTCCTCGTACCAAAAGAAAGAAATGGTTAATGATACAACCAACCAATGAATTACTACTTAATCTTTATCTACTTCTTTTTCTACTTCGACTTTTATTCTACTTTTACTTTGACTATTTACTTTACTACACTACTTTTTTACTTTACTTAAACTTATTTTTTTATTTCTTTTCTTTTTGATTGATCCTTATCACTAAATCACTAAAATCTATCGGGTCGAAGTAGCTAAAAACTCCAACAGAATATTACTGAATTTTCAGAACTACTTCCATATACCGTTTTTCCTTTCTTTCTACCCATGATGGAGTTTTATGTAAATAGATATATACAGTTTTAGTCATTGTGTTTTCTTGTTTAGAAACTCTTCCATTCTTTCATTCAATTAACAATAACAATCACAGAAACACAGAAAAAATAGAAAAAGGACTGATTGATATTGTAATCCATATAAATGAAGTGGGCTAGAAAAAAAGAGACTAGGGATAATTCCTATCTAACTAGTAAATAACATATACTTTTGTTTCTTCCATAACGTAAACCACCTGCACTTTTTATTTTATTAACTATTAAATCGTATTCTGGAACCATTCTTCGAAACATACACAAGGACTGATACTCATATACATTACATATATATAGTAGGACCCCTCAACCCTTCTTTCTATTCCAAACTCTGCAATATTATCTATCTTTCTTCATATATACAATAGATACATATTTGTAGCTATTTGCATTTTCTTCTACAACCCTGTGGATTATATTGAACCCTGCATTGCTTGAATTGGGATAAGCTTAAAAAAAACTATTTCGAAAGTAAGTCAATGATGACCCTCCATGGATTCACCTATATAAGCCGCAGCCAAAGTTGCAAAAATAAGAGCTTGAATACCACTTGTAAATAATCCAAGAAACATGACAGGTATAGGAACTACTGAAGGCACTAAAGAAACAAGAACAACAACTACTAATTCATCAGCCAATATATTCCCGAAAAGTCGAAAACTAAGAGATAAAGGTTTTGTGAAATCTTCTAGGATATTAATTGGTAAAAGTATTGGAGTTGGTTGAATGTATTTCCCGAAATATCCCAATCCTTTTTTGCTAAGACCCGCATAGAAATATGCCACTGACGTGGGTAAAGCTAAAGCAACAGTAGTATTTATATCATTCGTGGGCGCAGCTAACTCCCCATGAGGTAACTTTATGATTTTCCAAGGTAAAAGAGCACCTGACCAGTTAGAAACAAAAATAAATAGGAACATCGTTCCAATAAATGGAACCCAAGGACCATACTCCTCTCCAATCTGAGTTTTGCTCAAGTCTCGAATAAATTCAAGGACATATTCGAAGAAATTCTGCCCGTCGGTCGGAATGGTTTGTGGATTCCGAACAGCTATGATGGCTGAACCTAATAAGATAGCAATTACAACCCAAGAAGTGATAAGTACTTGGGCATGAATTTGTAAACCTCCTATTTCCCAATATAAATGTTGGCCTACTTCTACACCTGACATATCGTATAACCCTTTGAGTGTTTTAATGGAACATGGTATAACATTCATATTGTCCTCTAATAGAAATCGAACTTAAAAAAAGGAATTATTTTGATTCAACCATCTCTTTCTCAACTCATCTACCTTCATTCATGAATTTAAGTTAGGAATCCTATATTTAGGATACCAAGAAATCACATAAAAAAAATACCAATTTTAAATTTTATTAAAATTCAAAACATAGTTCAAACTCCAAGAAATGCAAACCAAAATAATAACCAATCAAAGAAATCCATGGAGTTCACCAAAAACGAACTAATCTTCTTCTTAACTATTAAAACTATTAAATTATAAGATAATCAACCCTTTTTTATATAGCTATTTCGGCCCTCACAAATTGCGGATACTAACTTGGTAAGAATCAATCGAATCGAAGCTATAGCATCATCGTTGGCCGGAATAGAAATATCTGCAAGATCTGGGTCACAATTTGTATCGATTAAACAAATAGTCGGAATACCCAAAATGACACATTCTTTAAGAACCGTATATTCTTCTTGCTGATCAACGATAATTACAATATCGGGCAATCCCGTCATATATTTGATCCCGCCCAGATATGTTTGCAAGGTGGATAACTTTCTCTTCAACATTGCTGCATCTCCTTTTGGGAGACAGTAGAGTTTCCCCATTTTTTGTTCTGCTCTTAAGTCCCTGAACTTCTGAAGTCTTGTTTCTGTAGTAGACCAATTCGTTAACATACCACCAAGCCATTTTTTATTAACATAATGACATCTAGCCCTTATTGCTGCTGATGCTACTAAATCCGCTGATTTATTTTTGGTGCCAACGATTAAGAAGTTTTTTCCCCTACTTGCTGCATCAAAAACTAAATCGCAGGCTTCTGATAAGAAACGAGCAGTTATAGTAAGATTTGTAATATGAATACCTTTACGCTTTGCAGAGATGTAAGGAGCCATTCTAGGATTCCATTTCTTAGTACCATGACCAAAATGAACTCCCGCTTCCATCATCTCTTCCAAATTGATGTTCCAATATCGTCTTCCCATTTTCCCACACTTCTCTTTTCTTTGTTTTTTTTTTTCAAAGAGATTCAGTACCCTGTGAAATAAATAATTGTTCCGACGGAACCTTCTACCAGGATTGACCATTGATCTACGACCCAAACCATGAATTTTTTTTCATTCTTTATTTTTCGTTGATTACCAAATCCATAATCGGACCAGAGAGTTCAAGTAAAAAGAATGAACCTCTTGTTAGGAATTACTAAATTATGTAAATGATTGGTCTGATGTACCATGGAAATTGTTTGGGACGCAAGAACAAAAAAATTCTCTATAGTGTAACAAAATATCTCGAATTTCCAATTCGAATAGATTCTTCCTTTTTATTTTAAAATGAATGTTTTTATCTTGCTTTGAACGATGTACTAATTTTTTGAATCCAGTACCAACCGGTATAATCCCCCCCAGAACAACGTTCTCTTTCAGCCCTTTCAACCAATCAATACGACCTCGTAGAGCAGCTTTTGCTAAAACTCGAGCAGTTTCTTGAAAACTCGCTTCGGATATGAAACTTTGAGTATTCAGAGATGACTTCGTTATTCCCAATAAGATTGCCCGATAACAGATCGCTTCGTCCAAAACACGACCTGCTCGCTCTGCTCGCAACAATCCAATCAGTTCCCCAGGTGAAAAAACATTAGACATTCCATCTTCTGAAACCAACACTTTTGATGTTACTTGACGTACAATAATCTCTATATGTCTATTATGGATCTGTACCCCCTGGGATCGATAAACCTTTTGGATCTTATTAACCAAAGAGATACGACTTTGGGCTATGGTTAGTTCAGCTCCAATCAAGAATCCCCAGGGGATCCCAAGAATCCTTCGGATACGTTTGTCCCAACCTTCAACTCTCCTTTCGAGGTTCATCGATATTGAATCAATTGAACGAACTTCTAAGATTTGTTCCACTTTTGGAAGACCTTGCGTGATATCGCCGGATCTCGATTTTTCATATATAAATGTAATTAATGTATCTCCTTCATAAAAAGTTTCCCCATAATGGCCATGAACAGTTGCTCCCGGAGTGACCAAATAGGGCTTAGCGGATCTTATAACTAAAGAGTCAACATGAACAATTAAAATTTGACCAGATTTTTTTATGCGTGATCCGTATTTCAATAGACATACGTTTTCACAAAGAAATAGGCCAAGGCTAATTATTGTCCATGCCTCTTCACAATAATCGTGATGGAGAAAACACCAATTCAAATGGAATGAATTCCAAATGATGTTACTACATGGATCGGGATTATAAATCCTCCTATTTTCATCTAGGAAACAGTATTGAAATTGAAGTACTTGGAAAGTCTGTTGAAAATTATCAAGTAACAAATATTTCTTTAAAAAGATTTGATTATAAGTTATTAAATAGTAAGATGAACAAGGATTCGCTATTTTAGGTACAATAGTCCCTAAGGGACCCAACAAATCCCTAATTGGATTCATGGGATACGATTCTTTTGTCGCATTATTATATCTCGAAGTATTGAAGGGGCCAATTCGAGAACAATTTGATGATGACAAAATTCGGAAAGATTGGCATTCCTTATTTCGATTCAACAACGTACCAAGAGTTCCCTGATGTTGGGGAAATGATTGAGTCTTCGCCTTGGAATCAAAAGGATTGATATTGGTACGATCTAATCCAATATTGGAAATCAATCCCGAACCTGGCGTATCATACCTTTTTACGGTATACGAAATAGTGGACTTTACTAACTCAATTCTGATGAAATCACGAAGCAGATCATTTGCCCTTATTTCAACAAAGGAAGCATGAACCTCTTCTTCTATAGAACCCTTTTTTTCTTGGTCCCAATTCAATACTAAGCAAGCCCGAACTAATTGAATACTTGTGTGAGAAATTCCTCGAATTGACTTGCCATTTCCATAAAGTATATAATTGACAATTCGAAGTTGTACATTATCCTTTTCCTGCAAGAGATCCTGAGGGAAAAGTGTTGCTAAATTGATCCCATCGGATATTTCATATGTGACTACGGGCCGAACCAAAACAAAATACTTTTTTTTTTTAGGTGTGATCCGTTGGACATAGATCCAATTTTTAAAAATTTTTGATCCCTTATAATTTTTTTTTTCCATTCCTGGTGGTATCAAAATGCCGCAGTGCCTAGATATTTTATCCGTCTCTCCAGGAAAATGAGTATCTCCAGAAAAAATTTTCAGTTCAATACTCTTTTTTTTTCTCTCCACTCGGACTAATCCACCTACTCGGCTTCTTGTATTTATATTTAAAGCAAGTCGTGTATCTATTCCAACGATACTATTGTTCCGGACCATTATGGGCGAAGATCCGGGGAAGATATGCACTTCCTCGGGAATGAAAAAAAATCGATCTACTCTCATTTTCATTTGGTATTTCGGACTAAATTCTTTTGCTTCTCGATACTCAATCAAATCCTCTTTTTTTACGATTGAATCTACTTCGACAATCCCATATTTAGTAATTCCCGAACTGCTTCTTCTGTATCGCGGATCATCAAAATAAGCAAGAATACTATTTCTACGTAAAATACCATTTATAGGTATTTTAATAGAAATACCAAAAGAGGGTATTAGTTTATTTTCTCGTTCTTGATCATATTGTAAGGGAATCACGAATCTATTTCTTCGCTTTTTCGCCAAGGAATCATCGGAATTCTCTTGACGAATAGAGGGATCTATGAGATTCCAATGACCATTGGATATGATTCGATAAGGTTTTGAATACTCAAGAATTTTCCTATCCTTTTTACTTTTACCAAAAGTATCCAACAATTTATGTCTTACTTGATCATTAGTCAGTGAGAAATCAAAGATATATCTTTCTTCGACAGAAAAATAATTAGAATTCATTTGATCTTGATCCTTGTGGAGTGAAAAAGACACTATACTGGATCTGCATAGACCTACTGCTAATATCCATAAATGACTTGTTTTTGGTAATAGATGAACATTACTATATGGATATTCGGGCGCATGATGCACATCAGTACTCCAGTGCATTTCTCCTTCTGACTCAGAATAAATATGTTTTCGAACCCTCTCCTTAAAACGAAAAGTGGACGTTCCGGCACGAATCTCGGCAATCACTTGTTCCGATTCTACATATTGATCATTTTGAACTAAAATCAAACTTTTTGTTGGAATATTAACATTATGTATAATATCTCGACTCTCAATAGTTACATACAAGTCTATAAAACATAGAAAAGCAGGATGCCCATGACGGGTACGTGTGGGATGAACCAAATACTCATCAAATTTTATTTTTCCATTAGAGGGAGCTCGTACATGTTCGGCAGTACCACCTGTGAATACTCCGCCGGTATGAAAAGTTCTTAATGTTAGTTGAGTCCCCGGTTCCCCAATTGATTGACCCGCAATAATGCCTACGGCTTCTCCCAACTCAACCAGGTCACCATGAGTAGGACTCCGGCCATAACATAATTGACAGATCCAAGATGTACTCCTGCAATTAAAAGGGGTTCGAATATATATTGGGTGTGCTCGAAAGGTTATAAATCGATTGATAAGTCCAATTCCAATATCCTTATTTCGAGTGGCAATACATCGTAGACCGATATATATATCGTCTGCTAATACACGACCAATTAGTGTTTGGACAAAAATTTTTTCCGTCATCCCATTTTGAGGACTCACGGAAATACCTCGGATAGTACCACAATCCGTTCTACGTACAAGAATGTGTTGAACTACTTCAACAAGTCTACGCGTGAGGTATCCAGCATCTGATGTTCGTACAGCAGTATCTACAACTCCTTTGCGGGCTCCGTAGCAAGAAATTATATATTCTGTCAAAGAAAGCCCTTCGCGTAAATTGCTTTGAATGGGTAAATCAATCATTTGTCCTTGAGGATCCGACATTAATCCTCTCATACCTACTAATTGATGTACTTGAGATGCATTTCCTCTAGCCCCCGAAAAGGACATTAGATGGACTGGATTAGAGGGATCAGTCATCCGAAAATTAGGATTCATTTCTTGTCTCAAATATTCACTTGTGGCATACCATATCTCAATGGATTGACGTAATTTTTCTACTATGTGTACATTCCCATAATGATGGTTTTTCTCTAAAAGAAAACTTTGTTGTTCAGCGTCTTGGACTAACCATCCCTTAGAAGGTATTGTTAAAAGATCATCAATTCCTAATGAAATAGATGTAGCAGTAGCTCGCTGGAAACCCAAAGTTTTCACTTGATCCAGGATATGTGATGTATATGCCATTCCGAAATGATCTATTAATCTGCTAATAAGTCGTTTCATAGCAGTTCCATCTATCACCTTATTGTGAAAGACCAGATCGGACCGTTCTGCCATAAGGACCTCCATATTCTGCTAAGTAAGATTCCACAATGGGCCTGAGTCAGTGATTCGAAAACTTCCTTTCCTCAATCTTGATTCACACAGAAATTCAGAAATTTTGATACCAGTGAAATTGGGGAGACCCGAATTCCCGCGAGTATGGACATCACTAATAGAATTTATTATTTATTTTAGATAACATATGAATTAGATAGCCTATGAGTAGGCCCGGCAAAACCCCTGTATGGCTTCTTCTATTTCTCGATAAAAAGAAAGATGACCAACAGTAGTTCGAATGTATATACAACGAATTTCTCTTTTTACACTTCCCACTATTCGATAGTGTTTATAAATCTCATTAGAATTACCAAAAGATTCATATTG